ATAGCAACAACCATTTCAGCGGACATGCGTATTTTCCGATGGATTTACATGGTTTCATTAGTAGAAATTGTTTGATGTAGCGAGTAATAGGCTCTTTCGCCGTTCAAGAATTCTTGTTTAGGCAGTTCATATCATCCACACATAGTGATCTAAGATTTCAATTCTTCCATGTTTCAGCAGTAGCATATTGTTCCATGGAGCTAAGGCCAAAAAGATGGAAGAAACAAGTGTTTCCACGACTCTACCATCCGGCCAATCTTGTTCCACTTAATCCCCTTTTCATGGGCACATATCTTTACGGCTAAGGAATGGGGAATCTTTCTCCTGTTACATGAATCAAATGTTTCATTTCATCCGGGAAAAGCCATCTCTTTCTCAACAATGTCTTTGTCATTTGATCCAATAGCGTTCCGTTAGATAGGAACAGATTTGATAAATACTGATAACTCTCGGATAGAGTATTAGAACGGAAAGATCCATTAGATAATGAACTATTGGTTCTAAACCATCTCTGGCGATGAATCAACAATTCGAAGTGCTTTTCTTGCGTATTCTTGATGAACCAGCGTTTATATATAGATGTAGGAGGATTTGTTTGGGAAGCAATAAGCCCCTTTGACATCTCTTCATCTGCAAAGAATTCTCGACGTGAAAACACAGAGACAGAGGGCTGATCTTTGAATAGGGAAAAGAATGGATCCGCAGGGTCCCAAATGAATTGGCTTGTTCGAAAAAAGCCTTGTTCTTTGGAAGATCTATCTCGTGTCTGGCACTGCATGGTTCCACTCTGCAAGAACTCCGAATCATTCTCTTGAAGCTCATCCTCTTTATGATAAATGATCCATTTGCCCCGAAATGACCCAGTCCAATAGGGAAATCCCAATTCAGTGGGCCTTTCGATACAATCAAATAGATTGCCACAAGGGCGCCATATTCTAGGAGCCCAAACTATGTGATTGAAGAAATCCTCCTCTATCTGTTGCGGATCGAGGGCCCCTTCCCCTTCTTCAAACTCCGATTCGTATTTTTCATATAGAAATCTCTGATCAACGATAGAACAAGATCCATTTTGCATCATATCTAACTGATTCCTTGGTTCGGACCGAAGAAGTAATGTCACTCGATTATCATCAAACTGACTGCAATATCTTTCTGTCCGTGAGGATCCCGCCAGAGCCAGAGCGCCTTCTACTTCTAATAGTAATAATAGTAATAGGCCATGAACTAGATCAGAATCATTCTCAACGAATCCATAAGAAGTGATCCAATTTTTTTCATCGTGTCTGGATGAAGACCAAAGATCTTGAGCGACCGATCCGGCAGAACAACTCAAAAGATAAAGAAGTATCGTTAATTTCTTCATGCTCGTTCCAAGTTCGAAGTACCATTTGTACAAATAAGAATCCCCTCCCTTACATGATTTCTTCTTCATATAGATAGATATAGGATCTATGGGGCAATTACTTAGAAGTACATTTTGTGTAACAGCCCTTCCTATCTGATAGAAAAGGATCCCATGATCCTGAACCGATCTTATCTGGGATCGAAAATCCCAAGTTTTTCTATGAAGAGCTGATCTAATTGTATTAGTTTCTATAATGGATTTCTTCTGTGTAATACTAATCGATAGGGCCTCATTGATAAGTGCTACAAGATCTCGCGCATTGGAACCCATGGTTATGGACCCGAATCCGTTAGTATGGAACATCTTCTTTTCCAAGTGAAATCCCCTAGTATATGAAAGAATGAAAAAGTGCTTTCGTTGTTGTGGAAGAAGAAGCCTTCGTATCTTAATGCATGTATTGAATTTATTCGGAGCTATTAGAGCGGGATCCACTTTTTGGGGAATATGAGTCGAAGCAATAACAAGAATCTTTCCAGTGGAACATCTTTCACAATCCCTGGAGAGATAGTTCTCTAATAGACCGAGGGATAAGTAATTCGACTCATTCACATGCAGATCATGAATGTTTGGAATCCATATTATGCAAGGAGACATTGCTTTTGCTAATTCGAATTGAAGGGTGATATCAAATCGGTCTATTTTCGGCGTCATATACATAGTTAGCACATTCGTCATAGTTAGCAGCTCCGTATCAATATCAAGGTCATCATCACTATCATCAATATCGTCACTATCATCAATATCGATATCGTCACTATCATCAATATCGTCACTATCATCAATATCATCAATAAGATAACCCTTAGGCTTGTCATCCAGGAACTTGTTCGGAAATACCGTAATGAAAGGAACATAGGAGTTTGTCGCTAGGTATTTGACCAAACAGGATCGTCCAGTTCCTATAGAACCTATCACTAAAATACCTCTAGAAGGGGATAGGGCTAAGCGGAGCGAAAAGGGTTTTCCATGAGGAGATGGGGAATGAAAACTATTAGCCCCACACGAGGTTTGTGAATAAGTGATTGTCTGATAATGAGCAAGGAATATCCGTCTTTCTGCTAAACAGGATCTATTGAACTCATAATTCATTAGATC